CTATTTGATTAGGCACCTGAATTGGCACCTGAATCGGACTGAACCGACTGTTTGTCAGGCTACTGTTCTCCTATTCTCTCGAATCAATGAAGTAAGACATTGATTTTGCAATAAGATCAATTATGTTCATTGCATAATAAGCTCCTTTGAAAAGCATTGGCGCACGTGTAAACGAGTTGCTCTACCGAACTGAGCTATAGCCCTTGTCAGAGATATCTTAACACATAGATAATATCTTGTCAAGATGAATATTCTCTAATGCCAGAGGATATCTCTTTGATCTGTTTACTATATAACATACCAATAACATAACATACCAATAACATAACATACCAATAACGGAGCAGTATTGCTTATAAAATGGATTCGATCTATAATCGATCGAAGTAATGGATCTTCCTTTGTGGTGCTAAATTGCCTACTTAACTCAGTGGTTAGAGTATTGCTTTCATACGGCGGGAGTCATTGGTTCAAATCCAATAGTAGGTAGGTAGGTAGAAAAATTACTAGATAGCATTGAACTTGCTTTGCTTCGCTATCTAATAACTTTTTCTACCCCTCTTCCCTTTTTCTTTGTATCAACTAAACCTTTGAATTGTCTTCAATTGGATGGGGGAATCCAATTGATAGCCTCGACTCGTATCCTAGCTCGTCTGAGAGCTAGCTTCGCTTCAACCAATTCTTTCGTACCCTCAGCTCTACTCAAGTTAGCTTCGGCTATTTCAAGTGCCCGTTGAGCTTCTTCCGGATCAATGTCACTGCCCAGTTCCGCATCATTTCCTAAAATGATAATCTCATTATTAACTATTCTCGCAAAACCGCTCCACAGAACCGCCGTTAACCATTGGTCGTTGAGGAGGCGTATTCTCAAAGGACCCATATCTACAGCTGTGTTAATGGGAGCGTGGTTTGGTAATACGCCAATTTGGCCACTATTAGTAGATAAAATGATTTCTTTAACTTCACAATCCCAAATAATTCGCTTAGGAGTTAGTACATAAAGATTTAATTTCATTTCTTCAATTTGTTCTCCTCTTCTAAGTTTATAGCTTTCGTGCTAGCTTCATCAATATTACCCACCAAATAAAAAGCTTGTTCGGGTAGGCCGTCTAATTCTCCGGAAAGAATTAGTTGAAACCCCCTAATAGTTTCTGCAAGACCAACATACTTTCCTGGAGAACCGGTAAAAACTTCTGCCACAAAGAACGGTTGTGATAAGAAACGTTCAATTTTTCGTGCTCTTGCTACAGTTAAACGATCCTCCTCCGATAATTCATCCAACCCAAGAATTGCGATAATATCCTGAAGTTCTTTGTAACGTTGTAAAGTTTGCTTAACTCTTTGCGCAGTTTCATAATGTTCGTTGCCAACGATCCGAGGCTGTAACATAGTTGAGGTTGAATCTAAAGGGTCTACTGCTGGATAAATACCCTTGGAAGCTAATCCTCTGGAAAGTACGGTAGTAGCATCCAAATGTGCAAATGTTGTGGCAGGAGCAGGGTCGGTCAAATCGTCCGCAGGTACATAAACTGCTTGGATCGAAGTTATAGATCCCTTTTTGGTAGAAGTAATTCTTTCTTGCAAAGAACCCATTTCTGTACTAAGAGTAGGTTGATAACCCACTGCGGAGGGCATTCTCCCTAATAAAGCGGATACCTCCGATCCTGCTTGAACAAAACGAAAGATATTATCGATGAATAGAAGCACGTCTTGCTTATTAACATCTCGGAAATATTCTGCCATAGTTAGGGCAGTTAAACCAACTCTCATACGAGCTCCTGGCGGTTCATTCATTTGGCCATAGACTAGAGCTACCTTTGATTCCTCAATATTTTTTTCATTAATTACTCCAGATTCCTTCATTTCCATATAAAGATCATTTCCTTCACGAGTCCGTTCCCCTACTCCGCCAAATACGGATACACCTCCATGAGCTTTAGCAATGTTGTTGATTAATTCCATGATGAGTACTGTTTTACCTACTCCAGCCCCCCCAAATAGTCCGATTTTTCCTCCACGTCGATAAGGAGCTAAAAGATCGACCACCTTAATACCTGTTTCAAAGATGGATAATTTCGTATCTAACTCGATAAAGGCAGGCGCAGATCTATGAATAGGGAATGTTGCACTAGTATCTATAGGACCCAAATTGTCAATAGGTTCCCCAAGAACGTTGAAAATTCGTCCGAGAGTAGCTCCACCGACTGGAACACTGAGAGGAGCCCCCGTGTCAATCACTTCCATTCCTCTCATCAACCCGTCTGTAGCACTCATAGCTACAGCTCTCACTCGATTATTTCCTAATAATTGTTGTACCTCACAAGTCACATTAATTTCTTTACCGGCAGTGTCTCTACTCTTGACTACCAAAGCGTTATAAATATAAGGTAACTTGCCCGGGGGAAAAGTGATATCCAGCACGGGTCCAATAATTTGATCGATACGCCCTGTACTTTTTTCTTCAATTGCAGAAACCCCGGAACGAGAAGTAGTAGGATTGGTTCTCATAATTATCACATAATTTTCAAAAAAAAAGGAATTTGTCGAAATTTTTCTTTTTTTCTTGTTGAATAATGCCAAATCAAATAAAAAAAATCCAAAAGTCAAAAGGAAATAAATTAGTTAATTCAATAAGCGAGAAAAGGGGACCAGGACTTGATTTCGTTGCCCAAGCGAATCCCATTCAATCCTTTACTCATGGAATGAGTCCGTTAGAAAGTTCAATCAATCTTTTTTTCATATACATTTCGCCTTTTGTGGAGGATCTGTCCCTACTCTACTTTCCTATCTAGGACTTCGATATACAAAATATATACTACTGTGAAGCATAGATTGCTGTCAACGGAAAATTTTCTTAGTATTTAGGTATTTACATTCAAAATAAGAAAGGGGCCTATTAAGAACTTGTAAGATGAGGATTAGGGATTGATTTGGGTTGCGCTATATCTATCAAAGAGTATACAATAATGATGGATTTGGTGAATCAAATCCATGGTTTAATAACGAACCATGTTAACTTACCATAACAACAACTCAATTCCTATCGAATTCCTATAGTAGAATTCCTATAGGATAGAACATACATAGGGTGTATGCATTATATATGAATGAAACATATTCATTAACTTAAGCATGCCCTCCTTTTTTTTAATGAGTTGATATTAATTGAATATCCTTTTTTTGTTTTAAAGATTTTTGCAAAGGTTTCATTTACGCCTAATCCATATCGAGTAGACCCTGTCGTTGTGAGAATTCTTAATTCATGAGTTGTAGGGAGGGACTTATGTCACCACAAACAGAAACTAAAGCAAGTGTTGGATTTAAAGCTGGTGTTAAGGATTATAAATTGACTTACTACACCCCGGAGTATGAAACCAAGGATACAGATATCTTGGCAGCATTCCGAGTAACTCCTCAGCCGGGGGTTCCGCCCGAAGAAGCAGGGGCTGCAGTAGCTGCCGAATCTTCTACTGGTACATGGACAACTGTTTGGACTGATGGACTTACCAGTCTTGATCGTTACAAAGGACGATGCTATCACATTGAGCCCGTTGTTGGGGAAGAAAATCAATATATCGCTTATGTAGCTTATCCATTAGACCTATTTGAAGAGGGTTCTGTTACTAACATGTTTACTTCCATTGTGGGTAACGTATTTGGTTTCAAAGCTCTACGCGCTCTACGTCTGGAGGATCTGCGAATTCCCACTACTTATTCAAAAACTTTCCAAGGTCCGCCTCACGGTATCCAAGTTGAAAGGGATAAGTTGAACAAGTACGGCCGTCCTTTTTTGGGATGTACTATTAAACCAAAATTGGGATTATCTGCAAAAAATTATGGTAGAGCGTGTTATGAGTGTCTACGCGGTGGACTTGATTTTACCAAAGATGATGAAAACGTAAACTCACAACCATTTATGCGCTGGAGGGACCGTTTTGTCTTTTGTGCCGAAGCAATTTATAAAGCACAGGCCGAAACCGGTGAAATCAAGGGGCATTACTTGAATGCGACTGCAGGTACATGCGAAGAAATGATTAAGAGAGCTGTATTTGCGAGGGAATTAGGGGCTCCTATTGTAATGCATGACTACTTAACTGGGGGATTCACCGCAAATACTAGTTTGGCTCATTATTGCCGCGACAATGGCCTACTTCTTCACATTCACCGAGCAATGCATGCAGTTATTGATAGACAGAAAAATCATGGTATGCATTTTCGTGTATTAGCTAAAGCATTGCGTATGTCTGGGGGAGATCATGTCCACGCCGGTACAGTAGTAGGTAAGTTAGAAGGGGAACGCGAAATGACTTTAGGTTTTGTTGATTTATTGCGCGATGATTTTATTGAAAAAGATCGTGCTCGCGGTGTCTTTTTCACTCAGGACTGGGTATCTATGCCAGGTGTTATACCGGTGGCTTCAGGGGGTATTCATGTTTGGCATATGCCAGCTCTGACCGAAATCTTTGGAGATGATTCCGTATTACAATTTGGTGGAGGAACTTTAGGACATCCTTGGGGAAATGCACCTGGTGCAGCAGCTAATCGGGTGGCTTTAGAAGCTTGTGTACAAGCTCGTAACGAAGGGCGCGATCTTGCTCGTGAAGGTAATGAAATTATCCGAGCAGCTTGCAAATGGAGTCCTGAACTAGCCGCAGCTTGTGAAGTATGGAAGGCGATCAAATTCGAGTTCGAGCCGGTGGATAAACTAGATAAGTAGATAAAACTAGATATAAAGAAGGTCTAAATAAAAAAGAAGAAAAATGGAAAGAGAAAAAAAAAGTTATGAAATGCAGTAATTCTTCTTTATTCTTCTAATTGATTGCAATTAAACTCGGCTCAATCTTTTTTTTAAGATTGAGCCGAATAAAAATAGATCTTGATACGATCATGAGACTTGACAAATCGGGATTCCTCTATTCTATATATTTAGAATAAATAAGGTATATTACAATAATACTCCATTTTTATTTATTTATTGAGAAAGAATCAATGAAAAAAGATTAGGAATCGGAATGCTACTAGACACATCCGAAGGAGTATTCGGAATAATATTCTTCCATAATCCATTCTTGCGTCTTGTGCAGGGTCTTACTAATAGGACTTCGCTGCACGGGGCAGGTCTTCGTCAAAAAGCTAATTCCACCCAGCATTTTCATACTCCTTTGGGTGGTATATCGCCTTAAAAAGTCTAAGGGGATAGTATGAGATCCGTAGTAAGTAAGAGAATTTGCCCTTTGATTTTGATTGAGTATGCTATTTTTCCGCCTTTACCGCGCATTCTTGTATGAGCTTCTAGAGGATAGAGGACCACGTATGCAGGAAGGAAATTACAGCTTAATAAAAAAGTCTAAAAAGCTTCAACTTTATGGCACTATCAATCAACTAAAAAGCCCTGTGTATGAACCCTTACAGCCGGTGGGATAGGATAAGAGCGAGTTTCGGTATACTGGGACTGGAGGATATCCTTTTTTCAAAACCTGATGCGCATCTTGCATTTGTGGGGATCCGAGAGTGGTTTAAGAAGTATTGCATGTGGAAATAGGTAAACGAAACTTATTTAGGATTCGAAATGGGCGCATTCGACTAAAAGTCGTACTGAGACCTTTTTTAAAGGGTATTCTGAAAGAGCTATTTCATTTTCACAATCATTTTCTTTTGAATCCAATTTCAAGTTCGATAGTAGAAAGGCCGTGAGGGCGGGAAAAGAAAAATCAAATCTTTTTAATTTTAATTAGTTCTCCTTTTTTGCAAGTTTCTTATTATCTATTCCATTTATCCATTCCATTCATTTTTTTTATAGAATGCTATAAAAAATCTTTTTTTTGCAAACTAAAAAAATACAATAGTCAATATTCCTTATAATAGATATACTTAATTATATTATAAGAATCTTAAGATATTTTTCGAATAGATAGAAATAGTAAATTTGAAATGAGACACCTATTCTATGACGGATTTTAACTTACCTTCTATTTTCGTGCCTTTAGTGGGCTTAGTATTTCCGGCAATTGCAATGGCTTCTTTATTTCTTTATGTGCAGAAAAATAAGATTGTCTAGAACCGACGGGGACGAATTTTCTCAATGTATTTCCACGCAGGATCGTAATACAGATATATTTTAGTGTAAGTAATATAATATGGTGGGATATGTGGCTCTTTCTACACACAAACGAAAAACGGCTATGGATGCGGTGCGGATATAAGCTACGGGCATAAATGCATGCATATGCGGAGCCGGGTATAGCGAGTTTTGTTTTAAGTGGATCAACGAATATTTTTTGAATAGAAAGTCAATGTATCTAACCAATAATTTCACAAATTATTTCACAGGAGTACTAGTTGCTGAAGGCGATTTCAGAATCAAAAAAAGTAAAGTCAAAATCATTTAGCTTATTCTCTCAATTTCAATCGACCGCTGCTGGATTTAGTATATCTAATATGAATTGGCGATCAGAACGCATATGGATAGAACTTCTAAAAGGTTCTCGAAAAAGAGGTAATTTTCTCTGGGCCTGTATTCTTTTTCTAGGTTCACTAGGATTCTTATCGGTTGGGGCTTCCAGTTATCTTGGTAAGAATATGATATCTGTACTTCCATCTCAACAAATTCTTTTTTTTCCACAGGGAGTCGTGATGTCTTTCTACGGAATCGCGGGCTTATTCATTAGCTCCTACTTGTGGTGCACTATTTTATGGAATGTAGGCAGTGGTTATGATCGGTTCGATAGAAAAGAAGGAATAGTGTGCATTTTTCGTTGGGGATTCCCTGGAATAAAACGTCGCGTCTTCCTTCAATTCCTTATGCGGGATATCCAATCAATTAGAATTCAGGTTAAAGAGGGTCTTTATCCTCGTCGTATCCTTTATATGGAAATCCGGGGCCAGGGAGTCATTCCTTTGACTCGTACTGATGATAAGTTTTTTACTCCACGAGAAATTGAACAAAAAGCAGCCGAATTGGCCTATTTCTTAGGCGTACCAATTGAAGTATTTTGAGTACCGATTGCTTTTTTTGAAATGAATTGAATGAAGGTGAATTGGAAGAAGATTTTCTCAACACGGGGAGGAGGTCCCTTCGAAATTGGATTCCTTATTTTAAGGGGATTTTTAGTTTTTAGTATAGTATTTATCTAAAGGAAGGGGCAAACGAGGATAAGAGAAAATGGCTTCTAATTTGTTTTGTCCAAGTTAGATATATGGCATAATATTCTTCCATTTTCATTCGAAAGAACTTTTTTTATTCTATTTCTCTATTCCACTCCATCTAGATCTAAGAAAGAATCCAATGCAAGGAAATTTCACTAGTATACAAAAAAGAGAAATGGATACAAGGTCTCAAACCTTGTTATAGAATTTTTTGCTTTAAAGAAAAAGAAATATCATATAGAGTCAGTGAATGAAATAGAATCCGTGAATGAAGCGGATTCGTTAACAACTCAATTTACAGACCAAAAATGAAAAAAAAGAAAGCATTGCCTTCTTTCCTATATCTTGTATTTATCGTACTTTTGCCTTGGGGGGTCTCTTTCTCTTTTAACAAATGTACGGAACTTTGGATTAAGAATTGGTGGAATACCAGGCAATCCGAAACTCTCTTAACTGATATTCAAGAGAAAAAGGTTCTAGAAAGATTCATAGAATTAGAAGAGCTTTTTCTCTTGGACGAAATGATAAAAGAGAAACCGAAGACACATGTACAAAAACCCCCTATAGGAATATACAAGGAAATAATACAATTGGCCAAAATAGATAATGAGGATCATCTCCATATCATTTTGCATTTCTCAACAAATATAATCTGTTTGGCTATTCTAAGTGGTTCTTTTTTTCTGGGTAAAAAGGAACTTGTCATTTTGAATTCTTGGGTTCAGGAATTCCTCTATAACTTAAATGACTCACTAAAAGCTTTTTTTATTCTTTTTGTTACTGATTTTTTTATTGGATTTCATTCCACCCGCGGTTGGGAACTACTAATTCATTGGGTCTACAACGATCTTGGATGGCCTCCTAACGAGCTAATTCTCACTATTTTTGTTTCTTGTTTTCCAGTGATTCTAGATACATGTTTGAAATTTTGGGTCTTTTTTAATTTAAACCGTCTATCTCCTTCACTTGTAGTCGTTTATCATTCAATTAGTGAAGTATAAACTCATTGGATCTCCTGATATTAACCAAATTAGCATATTTCTTCTTTTAGAAGGTATTCATCATTCCAGTACAACTGTTGCAGTAGAATGACAACAGACTCGTGTATAGGGAACTAGATTAGCTTAGCTACCTATCTAATTTATTGTAGAAATTCCGGGATCTGCGATTGGACATGGAAAATAGAAATACTTTTTCTTGGGTAAAGGAACAGATGATTCGATCGATTTCTGTATCGATCATGATATACGTAATAACTCGGACATCTATTTCAAATGCATATCCCATTTTTGCGCAGCAGGGTTATGAAAACCCACGAGAAGCAACCGGACGAATTGTATGTGCCAATTGTCATTTAGCTAATAAGCCCGTGGATATTGAAGTTCCCCAAGCTGTGCTTCCCGATACTGTATTTGAAGCAGTTCTTCGAATTCCTTATGATATGCAACTGAAACAAGTTCTTGCTAGTGGGAAAAAGGGAGGGTTAAATGTGGGTGCTGTTCTTATTTTGCCCGAGGGATTCGAATTAGCGCCGCCCGACCGTATTTCTCCTGAGTTGAAAGAAAAGATAGGAAATCTCTCTTTTCAGAGTTATCGTCCCGATAAAAAAAATATTCTTGTGATAGGCCCTGTTCCCGGTCAGAAATATAGTGAAATCGTTTTTCCCATTCTTTCCCCCGACCCTGCTACGAAGAAAGACGTTCATTTCTTAAAATATCCCATATATGTAGGGGGAAACCGAGGAAGGGGACAGATCTATCCTGATGGTAGCAAGAGTAACAATACGGTCTATAATGCTACGTCAACAGGTATAGTAAGAAAAATACTACGGAAAGAAAAGGGGGGATATGAAATATCCATAGTCGATGCATCGGATGGCCGCCAAGTGGTTGATATTATACCTCCCGGGCCAGAACTTCTTGTTTCAGAAGGGGAATCGATCAAGCTTGATCAACCATTAACAAGCAATCCTAATGTGGGAGGATTTGGTCAGGGGGATGCAGAAATAGTGCTTCAGGATCCATTACGCGTCCAAGGCCTTTTAGTTTTCTTCGCATCTGTTATTTTAGCACAAGTTTTTTTGGTTCTCAAAAAGAAACAATTTGAAAAGGTTCAATTGTACGAAATGAATTTCTAGGTCCCGGGATTTCTTACCATCAAGTTGGTAAAAAAGCCGCAATTTATTGGCGATTGCTATAATTTTCTATGATCTATTTTTGAAATCCTTTTTTGTTTAAACTGTTTTTTGTTTGCGAGATGTATGGAATTCCTTATTTCTATCTCATGCAAAAGAAGAGAATTCAAGGCAAAGGCGGGAACAAGAAAAGGATTTCTTCCTTTTAGAAGGGATTGCTGTGCTGGTCTTCTTAATCCTCTATTGGGCACAAGAAAAAGTCTTTTTTGCCTTTTTCTTGTGTCGATTCTTCTTGTATCGAAATATAAGAATCATTTTTCTTCCTATTCGTCAAAGATTACTATTTCTTCTTTTCTTTATTCGGGTCTGTCTCTTAGATCTTTTTTGCTGAGGTTCAGGCGAGGTAGTGGACAAACAGAGGGAAAGAAAATATGACGGGGACAAATTTCTTGTGAGCAAATAGAATTGCTTGACTTATTCAATTAAGTTCAACTTCGAACTTACAGAATTTTGCAAAAAAAACGTATACTCTTCCATTGAAGGGTGGTTTTTCTTTTTAGGCTAGTTGAGTTGTTTTGATTAAGGTTTTATTGATTTATTACTCTAAACTAAATCAATGATTTGCAGGATGCTTCTTTCATGGAAGAAAATATTGGATCCTCGATTGATCCCTTCTTTCTTGTTGCTTCATAAGAGTGAATCCATTTTATGGGCGAAGGA